TCTGCAGTCGGCGAGAAAATCACTCGTTTGATCGAGTATGCTACCAAGAGCTTTCTCCCTCTTATTCTAGTGTGTGCTTCCGGAGGAGCACGGATGCAAGAAGGAAGTTTGAGCTTAATGCAAATGGCTAAAATATCTTCTGCTTTATATGATTATCAATTAAATAAAAAGTTATTCTATGTATCAATCCTTACATCTCCCACTACTGGTGGGGTGACAGCGAGTTTTGGTATGTTGGGGGATATCATTATTGCTGAACCCAATGCCTACATTGCATTTGCGGGGAAACGAGTAATTGAACAAACATTGAATAAGACAGTACCGGAAGGTTCACAAGCGGCTGAATATTTATTCCAAAAGGGTTTATTCGACCAAATCGTACCACGTAATCCTTTAAAAGGTGTTCTGAGTGAGTTATTTCAACTCCATGCTTTCTTTCCCTTGAAAAAAAAATCAACAAGTGGAATGTTAGGTTCAATTAGTTTATTGGTAACGAACAAGTAGTTAGTTTATTGGAATTATGGAATTAAAATCAAAATACGAAAAGTTTAATTTTCTTTGGTGACATAAGACCCAATTGTAGAGCGAATCAAGAGAGAATCAAAAGTTTCGTGATTTTTTTGCGATATCCCTTTTTAGTCATATTAATGATTAGTAATCAGAAAGCCAGTCTTTATCAACAAACAAGACAAGAGTGCTACTTTTGCCTTTCGCGGATTTCGGGGAAGGCAAAAATTTGCACCCTCTCCTTATACTTATGTATATAGAAAAAATTGTCTCTATATAGAGTCTTGCATCCTTCTATAATATAATTTACCGAGAATCGTCATTATTACTAATAAAACCTGTTGGATCATTCATATCATATAGTTTATGTAGAAAGCTAAAAAAAACGAAGCCCATTTAGTTAGTTCTATCCTCTTTGCACTTATTCTATACTCAATTATTATATATATATATTCACTTATATTAGAGTCTAATTTATTCCAAATAGAATTATTTTATTCTAAAATACCTTATATAACAATTATAACAAGTACAAATCTTAAATCGAGGTATCCAGTCTATGACAACTCTCAACTTACCCTCTATTTTTGTGCCCTTAGTGGGCCTAGTTTTTCCGGCAATGGCAATGGCTTCTTTATTTCTTCATATTCAAAAAAACAAGATTTTTTAGATCCGATGGGATGAAATCTCATTGATTTTTTTTTCAAGACTTAGATTTAGATCATATCACAGATATCTATTTAGTATAATATGATCTAAAATATGATCTAAGGTGTGGCTTCCTCCGAAGACTCCTATCCTAAAGATTCACATTAGAATAAGCCTAGTTGATGAGAGTTCCTTCGGAAACAAAAAAAGAGTAAAGTCAAATTTATTTTGTTTATTCTTTCACTTCCAATAAAATACAACTGGATCTAGTATGAGTTGGCGATCAGAACAGCTATGGATAGAACTTATAACAGGGTCTCGAAAAATAAGTAATTTCGGTTGGGCCTGTATCCTTTTTTTAGGTTCAGTAGGATTTTTATTGGTTGGAACTTCCAGTTATCTTGGTAGGAATTTGATATCTTTATTTCCATATCATCAAATCTCTTTTTTTCCCCAAGGGATCGTGATGTCTTTCTATGGTATCGCGGGTCTCTTTATTAGTTCCTATTTGTGGTGCACAATTGCGTGGAATGTGGGTAGTGGTTATGATCGATTCGATAGAAAGGGGGGAATAGTGTGTATTTTTCGTTGGGGATTTCCTGGAAAGAATCGTCGCATTTTCCTCCGATTCCTTATGAAAGATATTCAGTCCATAAGAATAGAAGTTAAAGAGGGTATTTATGCCCGCCGTGTTCTTTATATGGAAATCCGCGGCCAGGGGGACATTCCCTTGACTCGTACTGATGAGAATTTGACTCCACGCGAAATTGAACAAAAAGCTGCGGAATTAGCCTATTTCTTGCGCGTACCGATTGAAATCTTTTGAAAAAGAAACTAACTAAATGTTTTCTCATCAAAAGGAAAAGGCTTGGGAATCCTCTTTTTTTATAATATAAGAGGACTCATTGTAGCCAAACCGGATCAGACATATATTATATAGAACAGCTCTAAACCAAAACGGCTTTGTCCGCAAAAAAATTTGATGCGTAATATAATATGAAAATCCGCGCAACTTAATTCAGTACCAAAAAAAGTCAAAAATGACTGGAATTCTGTCTTGTTTTGGCACTCTTTTTTGATCATCACACCTTTTTTATAATTTTTTCAACGAGTTGTGGGCTCAGGGGGTTTATTTCGTCTTGAAACGGGATTGGCTCATTTTAATTCGTTCGTTCGGGTATCCATCGTCGGGGAAAAACAATTTCAAAGTTAACTAATTTTAGGTATCTGAAAAAAAAAAATGAGTATTCCTTTTTCGAAATGGTCTTATTCTATTTATGTATTCTTTGTAGGATCAGGGGCTAAACACTGAATCACAAAAAAAGGGGGGGTTCATATCTTGTAATAGAACTCACGCTTGATCGAAAGAGTAGATCACATAGAATCGATGAATAGGGTGGGTTCATTAATAATTCAAAGATGAAAAAAAATGTCAAAAAAAAAAGAATTGACTCCCCTTATATATCTTGCATCTATAGTATTTTTACCCTGGTTGATCTCTCTTTTATTTCAAAAAAGTATGGAATCTTGGATTACAAATTGGTGGAATACTAGGAAATATGAAATTTTTTTGAATCATATTCAAGAAAAGAGTCTTCTAGAAAAATTCATAGAATTAAAGGAACTTTTCTTGTTGGAAGAAATGATAAAGGAATTTTCGGAGACACATCCTCAAAAATGGAATATAGGGATACAAAAAGAAACAATCCAATTGATCAAGATGCATAATGAGAATCGTATTCATACGATTTTACACTTCTCGACAAATCTAACCTATTTTGTTATTCTAAGTGGTTATTCTCTTCTGGGTAATAAAGAACTTATTCTTTTTAACTCTTGGGTTCAAGAATTCTTATATAACTTAAGTGATACAATCAAAGCTTTTTCTATTCTTTTATTAACCGATTTATGTATCGGATTCCATTCACCCCACGGTTGGGAACTTCTGCTTAGCTTTGTGTACAAAGATTTTGGGTTTGCTTATAATGATAAAATTATATCGGGTCTTGTTTCCACTTTTCCAGTCATTATAGATACAATTTTCAAATATTGGATTTTCCGGTATTTAAATCGTATATCTCCGTCACTTGTAGTGATTTATCATTCGATGAATGATTGAAAAACGGTCCACTGTAATCTTAATCCAATTCTACTATTTGTTACTGTCTAACATCGGAAAAGCACATTCAAAATAATACTTACTAGTTCTATCAATCTGGGGGGATTTTCCTAATATTGCAGTTAAATGAGTTTAGTAAAGAGCAGAATCGTGGATAGGGAACTATACTAGCGACCTACCTAATTTATTGTAGAAATTTTCGGGATCAATGATTGGACCATGCAAACTAGAACTACCCTTTCTTGGATAAAGGAACGGATTACTGGATCTATTTCCTTATCCCTCGTGATATACATAATAACTCGGACATACATTTCAAATGCATATCCCATTTTTGCACAACAGGGTTATGAAAATCCACGAGAAGCAACTGGGCGGATTGTATGTGCCAATTGCCATTTAGCTAATAAGCCCGTGGATATTGAGGTTCCACAAGCGGTACTTCCTGATACTGTATTTGAGGCAGTTGTTCGAATTCCTTATGATATCCAAGTGAAACAAGTTCTTGCTAATGGGAAAAAGGGTGGTTTGAATGTAGGGGCTGTTCTGATTTTACCTGAAGGGTTTGAATTAGCCCCCCCGGATCGTATTTCGCCGGAGCTGAAAGAAAAGATAGGAAATCTTTCTTTTCAGAGTTATCGCCCTACTAAAAAAAATATTCTTGTGATAGGTCCTGTTCCGGGTCAGAAATATAGTGAAATTACCTTTCCTATTCTTTCTCCCGACCCTACAACTAAAAAAGATGCCCACTTCTTAAAATATCCCATATATGTAGGTGGAAACAGAGGACGGGGGCAGATTTATCCAGACGGGAGCAAGAGTAATAATACGGTTTATAATGCTACAGCAGCAGGTATAGTAACTAAAATTATACGAAAGGAAAAGGGTGGATATGAAATAACTATCGGGGATCCATCAGACGGGCGTCAAGTGGTTGATATTATTCCTCCAGGACCAGAGCTTCTTGTTTCAGAAGGTGAATCTATCAAACTTGATCAACCATTAACAAGTAATCCGAATGTGGGTGGATTTGGTCAGGGAGATGCAGAAATAGTACTTCAAGATCCATTACGTGTTCAAGGTCTTTTGTTCTTCTTGGCATCTGTGATTTTGGCACAAATCTTTTTGGTTCTTAAAAAGAAACAGTTTGAGAAAGTTCAATTGTCCGAAATGAATTTCTAGGTCTGTGAATTTATCAACATCAAGCTCGTTGAAAAAGGACAAATTTCTTTTTGAAAATTAGGTCATATATACATATATATAAAAGAAAAAAGACTGCAAAGTCTTTTGTTTACTTGTTTCTATTCTGTTTTATACTAGCTTTCAGTAATTACTTGTACACAGCACTGGTGATAGTATGTATATTGTAAATAAAAGTTTTGCAATTTATCCTTGACTTTGTTTTCAAATTGTAGTGGTATGATCAGTCATATTAAAATGTAATATAATGCATCAACGATTTTCTATTCAAATAGAAAAAATTGACTAGATACTAAACATAAAAATAAGCGGAAAATAGAAAAGAAAGAATAAATGAGGGGAACACATTTTGTTAGGACGGATTAGTCGTTTTCCTAGTCTTCGACACAAGAAAAGAATTTTATACGTCCCTTTCTTGTGTCGAAATAATAATTATTCTTGATTCTGTTCCTCAAAGATTATTATGGTTAGTTTCGATTTTTTTAGAAGTTTATCATAATATTTGTTTGTGCACAAAAAATAGTGG